TGTTTCAAAAGACTACATTTTTTTTTATGTTTTTAGAAAATAAACTTCATTACTTCATATAGTATGCGTCGATACTTTCAAAATTAAACATAAGATAAATAAGCGAAAATATAAACTAAAAGTAGAAAATGAATGAGAGGAACAAAGCATTCTAAGAGGGATTATTTATCTTATGTTTAATTTTTAGTCTAATTTGATTCATTCTATGGCATTTAAATCTGACAATAGTTACATAATCATACCGCTTTGATTTTGATTGAAAAAACAAAGAAATAGAAATTAAGTAAAATCAAAAAGTCTTCTTCATACATATTATGACTAGTAATGTGGTACACGGAATTACAAAAATCTAATAGAAAAACAATATAGAAAAAGGATTTTCATAAATTTTTTGATCATACAGACGATTTCCAACAAAAATTTTGTGCTTTTTATAACTTGGGATTAAAAAATCCGCGGATCTAGAAATTCATTTCGGATAATTGAACCTTCTCAAACTGTTTCTTTTTCAGAACCAAAAAGATTTGTGCCAAAATAATAGATGCCAAGAAGAGCAAAAGACCTTGTACACGTAATGGATCTTGAAGTACTATTTCCGCATCCCCCTGACCAAATCCCCCCACATTAGGATTACTCGTTAATGGTTGATCCAATTTGATGGATTCACCCTCGGAAACAAGAAGTTCTGGTCCTTGAGGGATAATATCAACCACTTGACGTCCATCCGATTCATCCACTATGGTTATTTCGTATCCCCCTTTTTCTTTTCGTATTATTTTGCTTACTATACCCGCCGCTGTAGCATTATAAACATTATTGTTACTCTTGCTCCCGTCGGGATAAATCTGGCCCCTTCCCCTATTCCCGCCTATGTATATGGGATATTTTAAGAAGTGAACATCTTTCTTAGTAGCGGGGTCCGGGGAAAGAATAGGAAAGGAAATTTCACTATATTTTTGACCAGGAACGGGACCTATCACAAGAATATTTTTTTTAGTAGGGCGATAACTCTGAAAAGACAGATTGCCCATCTTTTCTTTAATCTCGGGCGAAATACGATCGGGGGGGGCTAATTCAAACCCCTCAGGTAAAATAAGAATAGCCCCCACATTCAAGGCTCCCTTTTTACCATTAGCAAGAACCTGTTTCAGTTGCAGATCATAAGGAATTCGAACAACTGCTTCAAATACAGTATCAGGCAGTACCGCTTGTGGAACCTCGATATCCACGGGCTTGTTCGCTAAATGGCAATTAGCACATACAATACGGCCGGTCGCTTCTCGTGGATTTTCATAACTCTGCTGTGCAAAAATAGGATACGCATTTGAAATGGGTGTCCGAGTGATTATATATATGATGAGCGATACGGAAATGAATCGAATAATCTCTTCCGTTATCCAAAAAAAGGTATTTCTAGTTTGCATGGTCTAACCGTTGATCCCAAAAATTTCTACAATAAAATTAGATAAGTCACTAGTATAGTTCCCTATTTACGATTCTGCTCTTTACTGAAATAATTTGACTGGAATATTGAAGGAATCTACCCCCGGGTGTCTAGAAACAAAACAATAAGTGCATTTTTGATTGTTTTACTTATGTACAAAGTAAGAAACATTATAATACAATTGGCTCGTCCGATCATTTTTCAATCATTCATTGAATGATAAATCACTACAAGTGACGGAGATACACGATTTAAATAACGAAAAATAAAATATTTAAAAATTGTATCTAAAATGACTGGAAAAGTAGAAACAAGACTAGATATAATTTGATCGTTATGATCAAATCCAAAATCTTTGTAGATAGAACCAATCATTAGGTCCCAGCCATGGGGCGAATGGAATCCTATACATAAATCCGTTAATAAAAGAATAGAAAAAGCTTTTATTGTGTCGCTTAAATTATATATAAATTCTTGAATACAAGAGTTAAGAAAAATAAGTTCTTCAGTACCTAAAATAGAATAAACACTTAAAATAAGGAAATAAATTATATTTGTTGAGAAATATAAAATCGTATGGATACGACCCTCATTGTGCACCTTGATCAATCGGATCGTTTCTTTGTATACTCTGGCGTGATGCTTTTGTAAACGCCCTTCCGGGTATTCCTTTACCATTTCGTCGAAAAGGTATAGTTCCTCTAATTCTATGAATTTTTTTAGAATAACCTTTTCTTGAATATTATTCAAAACAATTTCGGAGTGACTGATATTCCACCAATTATTAACCCAAAATTCCAGACTTTTATTAAATGAGAGAGAGATCCACCAAGGCAAAAATACTATAGATGCAAAATATAGAAGGGAATTAAATGCTTTCTTTTTTGCCATTTGTCTGTCTGTGAATTTTAAAATGAACTTGTCTCAGTCGTCGACTCTATATGATACTAATATTTCTATCAAGTATCAGTTCTATTACATTACAAGTCTCGAACCTATAGCCCTGTTTTTTTTTTTTTAGTTGTGATTCGGTTGGTCTTTGAATTGAGAAAGAATAAAGAAAAACAATATAGAAATAGAATAATAACGAATCCATGAATGAAGAAATAAAATAAATAAACTAGAATATTATATATAGAATATTTTTTCAATATATATCAATTGCTGAATAATTGTCTCCTTTGGAGACTGCAGGAAAGAGCCATTTTAAATTACTGAATATTATTCGAGTTTCGAAACGCAAGACCTCCCCGGTTATTAAGATATCACAAATTTTTGAAAAAAAAAAAAACTCGCCGGTGGCCCGCAGTACAGGAATAATGACGATAAATTTCTTGATTTCGAAATGTTTTAATATATGAGATGAATCTATTATGTTACTTCTTTTGTTACTGAATTGATTTAAGTGCATTTACATACGCATAAAAAACATTTATGGACAAAATTATTTCGTTTTATGATTGGTTCGTGTACATTTACGTTTTTTGTTCTAATCAGAGTTCGGCATAAACTTCAGTTAAGTTATGCTTAAGTTATGCTATAGAAAAAAGAGAAAGATAATTCTTGAGTTATAGTTTTTTCTTTAACTTTTGCTAAGAAAGCTTTCAAAATATTTCAATTGGTACACGCAAGAAATAGGCCAATTCCGCGGCTTTCTGCTCAATTTCTCGTAGAGTAAAACTCTCATCGATACGAGTCAAAGGAATGGACCCATGGCCTCTGATTTCCAGATAAAGTATAGGATGAGCATAAATACCTTCTTTAACTTCTATTCTGATGGATTGAATGTCTTTCATAAGAAATCGCAGGAAGATGCGACGATTTTTTCCAGGAAATCCCCAACGAAAAATACACACTATTCCTTCTTTTATATCGAATCGATCATAACCACTACCCACATTCCAGAAAATTGTGCACCACAAATATGAACTAAGAAAAAGACCCGCAATTCCATAGAAAGACATCACGATTCCTTGTGGAAAAAAAATAATTTGCTGATAGGGAAATAACGGTATAAAATTCCTACCAAGATAACTATAAGTTCCAACCAACAAAAATCCTAATGAACCTAAAAAAAGGATAAAGGCCCAGCAGAAATTACTCGGTTTTCTAGACCCCGCTATAAGTTCTATCCATATACGGTCTGATCGCCAACTCATACTATACTAGATCTAGTTTATTTTTATTATATTATAATGGGGAGATAACATAACCCAATAAATTTAACTTTGATTTTTTTGTTTCCGAAGTAACCCTCATCAACTAGCACTATTATGCTATGAAACTTTAGGAGTAATTCATCAATTGCTTATAGCTAACCTAAAACAATAAGCCCTTATTATATGCATATGATTTATTGTAGATATATTGATTTTACGTTTCAGAAATTCATACCGATACCGTTTTCTTTTCAAATAGATATTAAGTCATTTATTCATATATGATGTTTATGTATACGAGCTTCTGCTCGGCGGAAGCTACCCGTTATACCATATTCTACTAAATATATATTTGTGTTATGATCCAAATAAGCCTAAGTTTAAAAAAAAATATATAAATAGATAAGATTTAACCTCTTTAATATCTAAAGGATCTTGTTTTTTTGAACATGAAGAGATAAAGAAACCATAGCAATTGCCGGAAATACTAAGCCGACTAAAGGCACAAAAATAACGGGTAAGTTGCTGATAATTGTCATAGAATGGGGTACCTCGATTTAATAGTTGTACCTGGTATATAGTGTTATATTTGTTGTTATATTAACATTTTAACCTGTTATAAAGATATCTTATACTTCATATATAATTATACTACTATAATTATAGTTAAGTGAGTATTGAATATATACAGAGATATACAATATAAGAGTATAGTATACTAAGATATAATAAGGAATAAATATATAGAACTACTAATATATAGAGATACTGGTATATACTAATATATAATCTATTTTATTAAGTATATAACTTACTTAAGTAAGTATATAATAAATGTAAAGTGTAAATAATAAGTAGAATAGATTTAATCATTTAATAAATTAAGGCTTATACATTTCTACTTGAATTGAATTTTCTTTCAAAGGAACGAAATCATGGAGATGAAATAATTCACTTAGAACGCCCTTTAAAGGATTACGAGGTACGATTGGATCGAATAAGCCCTTATCAAATAAATATTCAGCCACTTGTGAACCCTCAGGTACTGTCTTATTCAATGTTTGTTCAATTACTCTTTTACCTGCAAATGCAATGTAGGCATCGGGTTCGGCAATAATGATATCTCCCAACATACCAAAACTAGCTGTCACTCCACCCGTAGTAGGAGATGTAAGGATTGCCACATAGAATAACTTGTTATTTAATTGATAATCATATAAAACAGAAGATATTTTAGCCATTTGCATCAAGCTCAAACTTCCTTCTTGCATGCGTGCTCCTCCAGAAGCACACACTAGAATAAGAGGTAAGAATTGATTGGTAGCATACTCAATCAAACGTGTGATTTTCTCGCCCACTACAGATCCCATACTACCCCCCATAAACTGAAAATCCAT